CTTCAAATTGTATCCCTATGAAAGGAATGTTTAAAAAATCACCCAATAGTTCGAATTTGTGAATTCTATAAATTCTACGTCCCCTGGTTGAATCATAACCACTTATTTCAATTTTGACTCTATCTCATGGTAGTATCTATATAAAACTGTGCCGTATCCTCCCTGAAACATAACCTAAGAATTAGATCTTCATTATCTAAAAGTAAAAGGACCCGGAACATACCGTTGGGAAGCGATTCAGTAATTAAACCTTTATGAATTAATTTTAGTCTTTTATTCGAGGTAAGCCTCTTGAAGTATCAACTAATGGAGAAAGGGTTATATAATTTATTTTTACTCTCTTTTCCCAAAAGGGAAGTTAGAGATAAAATTTAAGATAACAGGAGGAAGGGGTGTAAGATCACCATATATAACACAAAATTTCTCCCCCGATTTTTTCTAGTCGAGCTTCTCGATCTGTCATTATACCTCGAGAAGTCGAAAGAATTACAATTCCCATTCCACCTAAAATCTTAGGAATTTGTTGATAGTTGGAATAGATTCGTAGACCGGGTCGGCTGATACGTTTTAAAATAGTTCTATATATTCCCTTTCGATTCCGTCTATGTCGTAGGGTTAAAACCAAGAAACATTTGTTACTTTCCTGATGTTTACGAACGTTTTCGATAAAACCCTCTCGTAGAAGTATTTTTACAATGTTTTCGGTAATATTAGTAGATGCTATTCGAACCGTTCTTTTTTTATCCATGTCAGCATTTCTTATAGAAGTTATTATATCGGCAATAGTATCCTTACCCATGGCGAACTATAATTATTGGTACCCCCTAATTTTTATATAATCAACATGTTATTTATTATTTTAATAAATAATAAATAAATTTATTTATATTAATTAAATTAATTAAAAGTATATGCGTGATACACAATCCACTAATTGACTTGACCCATTCCAAATAGCCCGCTATATCATAAGTTTATTTAATATACTACTAGTATTTATAATACCTCGGGAGCTAATGAAACTATTTTAGTAAAATTCAACTGTCTCAATTCCCGAGCGATCGCACCAAAAACTCGAGTTCCTTTTGGATTTCCTTCTTGATCAATAACAACTGCGGCATTGTCATCATATCGTATTATCATGCCGTTGTAACGTTTGAGTTCTTTACATGTACGCACAATTACAGCCCTAATAACTTCTGATCTTTCTAGAGGCATATTTGGTACTGCTTCTTTGATTACGGCAACAACAACGTCACCAATATGAGCATATCGTTGGTTACCAGCTCCTAGGACTCGAATACACATCAATTTTCGAGCTCCACTATTATCCGCTACATTCAAAAGGGTCTGAGGTTGAATCATATCATTTTTATTTTAATCTGTTATTTTGCTGCAAAGGATAAAAAATAAATAAAAATAAATATTGTCTGTCTATAAAAAAATAAACTTCTATTTTTCATCATCACCTTATCTTTTAATTTCTGCATCCCTATCCCTCAATAACGAATTGAGTTCGTATAGGCATCTTGCACGCAGCTATTTTAATAGCTGCTCTGGCTACAGTTTCTGATACTCCGCCCATTTCATAAAGTATTCGACCCGGTTTAACAACGGATACCCAATATTCGGGGGCCCCCTTCCCCGAACCCATACGTGTTTCTGCGGGTCTTACTGTAACAGGTTTGTCGGGAAATATACGTACCCATATTTTTCCGCCACGACGCGCATATCGTGTCATTGCTCTTCGTCCTGCTTCCATCTGTCTAGCCGTGATCCAAGCGGGTTCAAGTGCTTGAAGAGCGTATCCGCCGAAACAAATACGATTGCCTCGACAAGATATTCCTTTCATTCTTCCTCTATGTTGTTTACGAAATTTTGTTCTTTTGGGGTTATAGTTGATGGTTCTTTCTTAATTAAATTCCATCTCTACTGCAGAACCGGACATGAGAGTTTCTTTTCATCCGGCTCCTCGCGAATGAAATGATTCATTAATATTACTACGGATACACATATATTTAATATTAATACAATGATACACAATACACTTAGTAATGTAATGGAATTTATTATGTTATTTTGTTTTGTTATATTATTTGATTTTGTTATTCTAGGATAGTTTAGTATTGTTATGTTATATAGTTAAGAGTAAGCTTTATATACCAGATCAACATTATTTATTTTGTATCGAATCGTGCTAAAACAAAATGTAGATCAATAACTAAAAACTAAGGGTTTCGCGGGCGAATATTGACTCTTTCGTGCTACATTCATAGGGTCAAGACCTTGTTACTTTTAGAATAAATCAATTTGTTCTTGGTTCGTTCCGCCATCCCACCCAATGAATCATTAGGATTCGTTTGTTTTCATGAAATCCTATGCAATCATGGGTTCTGTCGTTCCCATAGCCTCTTCGTTAATGGTTAGGCCCGAACTCCGCAATGGAACCCCAACAAAATTCGTTCCTGAGTTAATTTTCTTAGTTTATATTAACCCGAGGCTCGTTATCTTTAATTATTGATATTATATTCAGTATTGATGCTTTATCACATTGCCTTTTGTGAGATAATTCATAAACCATACATATTGGAATCATATATCATTGATACTTTGTGTTCTTTCTTTCTATCATCCTTCCATTTATCCACATCCCTTTATTTTTGTTTCGCAACTTATAATAAGATTTAAAATTTTTATGAAAAAATTTCAGTTGCTACAACTATATGATCGATCTAATCATATAGTGACTGTTTCTTGGAATCTCGACAATATGAAACGAAGCCATAAGTTGGTTATTAGTTTATATAGTTAGTAAGCTCATAGTGAGGGTCGGCCAAATTTTTTGAATTCCAACTATACTATAAACTAACAAAAAAACTAACGAGTCACACACTAAGCATAGCAATTCTCTTAAATGATCAATCTAATTTTTATTCAACCTTATAGAATTTGAATTGCTCAGTTTTGTTTGATTTAATGGAATAAAAAATAAAATTTGTCATTTTTTTCTTTTTTTTTGTTCTATCACTGGACAGAACGGCAAGACAAATAAAGGTCCATTATTTCTCATCTACAAATATCCAAATTTTTATACCTAATACTCCATAGATAGTTCGAGTTGTATAGGAACAATGATCAATTTTAGCACGAATTGTTTGTAGAGGAACCCTACCCTCTCTGATCCATTCGACGCGCGCAATTTCTTTTCCGTCGATACGCCCGGCAATTTGTACTTGAATTCCTTTTGTATCCGTTTGTTCAGTTAATTCAATAGCTTTTTTCATTGCTTTTCGAAATGAAACTCTATTTTTTAATTGTAAAGCTATATATTCCGCAAGAATATTGGGTTGTCCATAAGGTTTTTCAACTCTTGTTATAGCAATGTTGAGTCTACGGTTCACAGAATGAAACTCCTTTTGTACATTCATCTGTAATTCTTCGATTCCTCGTGTTCGGCCCTCTATTAATAAATTAGAGAATCCAATATGGATTATGACTTGGATCAAATCGATTCTTTTTTTTATTTGTATACGTGCTATTCCTTCGAAACCTGAGGACGTTCTCTTATTTTTTTGTACATAATCCTTGATACAATTCCGTATTTTTTCATCTTCCTGTATACCCGCGGAATAATTTTGTGGTTGTGCGAACCAAAAGGAATGATGACTTTGGGTTGTACCAAGTCTGAAACCAAGTGGATTTATTTTTTGTCCCATATTTTTCTATTAGATTATCTTTCCATATATATTTTTCGAAAGATGAATCGAAAGTTAAGATTCATCTTTAAATAATTTAGTTTTATCCCTCAATATAATTGTTATATGACAAGTGGGTCTTTTTATCGGATAACTACGTCCTCGAGCCCGGGGTCTTAATTTTTTCACAATAGTACCTGCATTAACTTCAGCTTTACTAATAAATAAATAAGCTTTGTTTAAGCCCATGTTATTACTAGCATTTGCTGCCGCGGAAAAAACTAATTTCAAAATGGGATAAGATGCTCGATAAGGCATAAGTTCTAGTATCATAAGTGCTTCTTCATAGGAGCGTCCACGAATCTGATCAATTACTCTTCGTGCTTTGAAAACCGACATACATATATGTTTATGTTGAGCTAAAGCTTTAATTTCTGTACTCCAACGCGAGTTCTTTCTATTTATCATAAGGTTATCCCCACTAAATGAATAAAAACTGCCTCATTTTAATTATATATAAAAAAAATGAAAAAATTAACGACGAGATTTATTATCGGTTTTTGCATGTCTTGCGAAAGTTAGAGTAGGCACGAATTCTCCCAATTTATGACCCACCATACGATCTGTTATATAAATAGGTAAATGCCCCTTTCCATTATGAATAGCAATTGTATGGCCAATCATTGTGGGTATAATGGTAGATGCCCTAGACCAAGTTACTATTATTTCTTTCTCCTCCCTTATGTTTAGTTTTTCAATTTTTGCCGATAAATGATTAGCTACAAAAGGATTTTTTTTTATTGAACGTGTCACAGGGGATTACTCCTTTATTACATTACATTTTTAAAATTGGCATTCTATGCCCAATATATCGATCTAAGTATGAAGGTAAGAATAAATACAATAATGATGAATGGAAAAAGAAAAAAGCTAAAATCCTTTAGCTAGATAAGGGGCGGATGTAGCCAAGTGGATCAAGGCAGTGGATTGTGAATCCACCACGCGCGGGTTCAATTCCCGTCGTTCGCCCATCACATTATTTCAAATTCTAAAAATTCAGTTTTCTATATTCTTATTTATTTACGGCGACGAAGAATAAAACTATCACTATATTTTTTCCTTTTCCTACTTCTTCTTCCAAGCGCAGGATAACCCCAAGGAGTTGTGGGTTTTTTTCTACCAATCGGAGCTCTCCCTTCACCGCCCCCATGGGGATGGTCTACAGGGTTCATAACTACTCCTCTTACTACAGGACGCTTACCTAGCCAACGCTTAGATCCGGCTCTACCCAAACTTTTTTGGTTCACCCCAACATTACCCACTTGTCCGACTGTTGCTAAGCAGTTTTTGGATATCAAACGGACCTCCCCAGATGGTAATCTTAATGTGGCCGATTTACCCTCTTTTGCAATCAGTTTCGCTACAGCACCTGCCGCTCTAGCTAATTGTCCACCCTTTCCAAGTGTGATTTCTATGTTATGTATGGCCGTGCCTAAGGGCATATCGGTTGAAGTAGATTCTTCTTTTTTATCAATAAAAACCCCTTCCCAAACTGTACAAGCTTCTTCCAAAGCATACGGCTTTCTAGATGTATATGATGATATCTAGACAGATGGATCTTATATGAATCGTATGATGAAGTATCACATGAGTGGATATATAGGAATCCAAATCTGCCGAATCACTCATGTTATGATCTTCTACATCCTAGGTCTCCCCGTTCCGTCATCTGGCTTATGTTCTTCATGTAGCATTCAGACCGAATGACTCTATGAAATTACGTCAATACTTCCATTTCACATATTACGGGTAACGTAGGAGACATCTCTATTTTTCCCCGGGGGATCTTTATAATTACCACTGCTTAGCTTTTAATTCGCCTCTGACCATCAAATTAAATGTGAATAACCCGGCCTCCTCTCTTTGAAACAAGGGGCGCTCTCCGGTTCTGTGCGTGCTTCAAACAATTTTTTTTTGTCTTCTCCATATTACCATATCTCTAGAGTCAATAATTTTCTATGAGGAACTACTGAACTCAATCACTTGCTGCCGTTACTCAACAGTTTTCTGCTGAGGTTTCTCCCGTAGAGGTACTCAAATTGGATCAGTGATCGATTTCTAGGTTTCGTCGTAAACCTAATTGGTTACTTCCAATTACGTAAATCAATAGTTCAAACCGCACTCAAAGGTAGGGCATTTCCCATTGATATAGGAACTTCTGTACCAGAAACAATGGTATCTCCAATTATAGCCCCTCTGGGATGTAAAATATATCTCTTCTCACCATCCCCATAGTGTATGAGACAAATGTGTGCATTTCGATTAGGGTCGTATTCTATGGTTACGATTCTACCAGATATGTCTTTATCATTCCGTCGAAAATCTATTTTACGGTATAGACGCTTATGACCTCCCCCTCTATGCCCTGCGGTAATGATTCCTCTGGCATTACGACCTTTACTACAACGACGCTGTCCATGGATCAAATTATTTCGTGGATTGGATTTTACTTGACTGTCTATGGCTCCATTGCGTGTGCTCGGGGTAGAAGTTTTGTATAAATGTATCGCCGTGTTATTAAGTATTTTGCTTTAAGTTCTTTTCTCTATAAGAGGTGGAATAGAATAACCTGGTTGAAGCGTAATGATCATACGTTTGTAATGCATTGTATGTCCCATAATGGGTCCCATTCTTCTACCCTTTCCCGGGACTCGATGACTATTTATAGCTATTACCTTGACGCCAAAGAAGAGTTCGACCCAATGCTTTATTTCTGTCCTAGTTGATCCTGATTCGACATTAGAAGTATATTGATTGTTCCCCAATAACCGAATACTTTTTTCTGTAAATACTGCATATTTGATTCCATCCATAAATCCATTTTCTTCCCTATGAGTTCCAGTATCAATAAGAATTCTAGTTCTTACTGTTCATATGTTATGGTATGAATATACCATACCAATTCGGTATGTATGGATGATGAGATTCCATTGATACAGAGCCAATTCTAATAGACTTATTGAACGTTCCCATTGGCGTGCATCCAGCAGGAATTGAACCTACGAATTTGCCAATTATGAGTTGGGCGCTTTAACCATTCAGCCATGGATGCTTAACAGGGATCATCGTACATCGTAAATAACCAAATTCCAATTGAAATGAAATCTTTAGGAGGAATCAATGAGAGGACATCAATTCAAATCCTGGATCTTCGAATTGAGAGAGATCAAGAATTCTCACTATTTCTTAGATTCATGGACCAAATTCGATTCAGTGGGATCTTTCACTCACATTCTTTTCCACCAAGAACGTTTTATGAAACTCTTTGACCCCCGAATTTGGAGTATCCTACTTTCACGTGATTCACAGGGTTCAAGAAGCAATCGATATTTCACGATCAAAGGTATAATACTGCTTGTAGTAGCGGTCCTTATATCTCGTATTAACAATCGAAAGATTGTCGAAAGAAAAAATCTCTATTTGATGGGGCTTCTTCCTATACCTATGAATTCCATTGGACCCAGAAATGAGACATTGGAAGAATCTTTTTGGTCTTGCAATATCAATAGGTTGATTGTTTCGCCCCTGTATCTTCCAAAAGGGAAAAATATTTCTGAGAGTTGTTTCATGGATTCGCAAGAGAGTACTTGGGTTCTCCCAATAAATAAAAAGTGTATCATGCCTGAATCTAACCGGGGTTCGCGGTGGTGGAGGAACCGGATCGGAAAAAAGAGGGATTCTAGTTGTAAGGTATCTAATAAAACCGTAGTTGGAATTGAGATCTCATTCAAAGAGAAAGATAGCA